TTCTGCCCCTTAGCTTAGACTGATGGAGTCTTGTATAGAATATACAAATGGATCCAATTTCTACCTGTTATTATGATATTACGATAAGATTGGGTATCAGAAATAAGATTGGGTACCAGAAATAGATTCATGATTTGATCCATTCTCTATGAATGAGATAAAGACAGAATAATCCGGAACAGTATCGAGTTGGTTTTTATTTTAGCACTTAACTTATTTCATTGATTCTACCATTGTTCAAAAAAGGATTCACAGAGAAGAGGGAGCTCTTGTTAGTGTTAGTAGAATTAGTAGAATACGATTGAAGTGCGTAAAGGGCATTGTATAAGTATATCCAGATATAGCTATCTAGTTATCTGCATATCCCCTCTTTTCGGGGTGCTATATGATAATTTCCAATTTAGATTCAACTTATTCAATAGAAAAATATTCAATGCAAAATTCAAGCACGACAATTCCCTATAAGATAAAGTGGATAGGACTAGGTATGCGTGTAACGATTTCTGTTCGAGGGTTTACATATACACATATATGTTGTTATAATTGAAATTGAAAACAATTGATACTGATTAGTCGTGTATCAACTTTTTTGTTTTCTTATGTTATTAATTTCATTATTAAGGTAAGGAAAGAAAACGTTAGATCAAAATCCAAGAACTGTTCATGAATTCACAGGAAATAATTAATGGTTCCAATTTACTCTGAATTTTGGACTCTGTGCCTAGAAATATCTTTTTTCTGTTTCAATATAAAAAAAATATTATGTTTTGAAACACTATACAATCAAGAGAACCCTGGACCCAGGGATCCCTTTTGGAAAGGGATAAAGAAACCCGTTTTAAAAATCCAACTCAAACCAAAAAAAGGTTGAGTAACCCCCCCCCCCAAAAAAAAAAAAGAAAGAGTTAGGTCTATTTTGGATCATTTTGGCGGCATGGCCGAGTGGTAAGGCGCGGGACTGCAAATCCCTTTCTCCCCAGTTCAAATCCGGGTGTCGCCTGATCAACAAAAGAAAAGCTTCGGAATACCTTATCCTTCTATGATAATAGAACTCACATATGCTAATAGAACTCAAAAAATTCTTGCCTGACAGAAGCATGACTAGGGTTGTAGATACTGTATTTTAAGAATACAGAGGTTCTATAAAAAAAAGACTTGAATTTTTATCATTTGGTTATGGTTAAAATCAGGTATCAATATGAAAAAAAACCGATTTATTACTGATTACTGGTTGGTTCGGGCTATTTCTTTGTATTTGATTTATCAATCGAATCGATAGTCAAACTTAAATTGTGAGATTCAGAACTATGAAAGTCAGATACCTAAAATCGGGGTAGCCGAAGGAAAGGGGGTTCGGTTCCTAAATGTAAATCCAATCCTTGCTTCTATTCTAGGATCTGAGGGAGATTATAGGAAGCACTATCAATACTTCCTAATTACCCTACCTTACTAGGGTGGTGCCCACTGACTGAGTCTTGAATTAGATTGGGTAGGTTGGTGGGGAATCAAATTGGGAGTTGCGGAAAGGGCTAAGGATAGTTTGTATTTTGTATCCAGACTCACGAGAGTCCCTGAGTACTTACTCAGGTATCCAATCAATATTGGATTGGATGGGTAATCGACTCTTAACTATAACTATTATAGTTATAGAATAACTAACTATTCTATATCTATATTCTATAATATAGAATCTAATTTTCTAATAAAAGTTGAAAAATACTTCTCCGTTTTTTGTAACACCCTGCCAAGAACGTAATGGGGTGTCCCCCGATTGTTTCACAGAAAGAAACAGAGACAGTAAGACTTGGGGGGTAGATAGAGGTATGTGATAGATAGTTAAGATAGTTATCTTTTACATCTTTATGGTATATATATATTCTTATTCTATTTCTATTTATATTCCATTTTTTTTCTTATGCTTATGAAAGCTAACAAAACAAACAATGGGTCTTACTATTCCTACATCTTTCATTAGTAACATTCCTTTAAGATCTCCAAGGGTAGTTGTATATCTTGCTTTTGCTTACTGCTTTCCGATTCGACCGGAGATCCTTGTAATTAGAGTATAGGAACTCTTGTATTCATTGGATTGGTTCATCAATAGCGTTAGAGCAAAATGGCATTTTGACTCTGCACCATTGATTCCACTATTATTAGTGATTAATAATGGAATAATTCCTTCATATTCATAGAGATCGGGGAGATAATTTACATGGATATAGTAAGTCTCGCTTGGGCTGCTTTAATGGTGGTCTTTACGTTTTCCCTTTCACTCGTAGTATGGGGAAGAAGTGGACTCTAGGGGTACTACTAATTAAGTTGAGTAATCAAATTGGATCAATGGTGTTTATGTTTAATGGACCGTTCCGCGAAGCGTTTTAAGATAATCCATTTCAAAAATTCTAGGGTAATCCAGTAATATATGAACAATGATCTTTCGATCAATATTTGAATGATTTGATTCTGATGTTGTTCGTATTTCGAAACTCAAAGGAATACGCATGATAGGAAATTTTTCCAGCCGAACTCTTCCTATTCCTAAATATAATATTCGATTTCGATGAACCCGCTCTTACCATAATTATGGATATTACAATGAGGAGCAACCAACCCCTATTTTTTTATTTGTTTTTCCCTCTTGACTGTTCAAAGAGGAAGTACTGCTACTATTACGTGGATACGTACTTTCTACTGGAGATGCCATAGACGTAGTGGTTGTTCAAAGAGGTACTACGCATAATAAGATCTTGCGTCGGGTGATCCGTGCTCACTTAAGTTTTATACTTCTAGGAATCCTATTTATGCTTTATTGACTCACCTCATGTCATGGCTCAAGCATGAAAAATGAGTGGTGTTTACTACTTTTTTTTTCAAATCCGAAGAAGTGACTATAGAACTCCGTGGGGTATCTGTTAACGGCCCAATCAATTACTTCATTTATATGGATAGATATTGTATCTAGTCTATATCAACCCCATCCATTTTTTTAATTTATACAATACAACTTTCTACATGCAATACAATATTTATACAATATAATAATAGATAGTGTGGTAGAAAGAACTATATGAACCTTTCTACTACACCATCTATTATACTGTTGATTCCAGTTCTCTAATTTCATTTAAGACTTGGAATTGGAATCCCTTTTATTTCGTCAATCATTGATAAGAGCTAATAAGTCAAGTTTAATTCTAATCATTTTGACTGACTGTTTTTACGTAGATGATAAGTAAAAAAGCAGTAGGAACTAAAATGAACAGCGCAGTCGCAATAAATGCGAGAATATTGACTTCCATAATCTCATCGTTTTTTTTTGCTTCGCAATAACTCGGGATCTAATCCCATAGAAAAAAAAAAGAAAAAGAAAAATATTTCTCCTGTAAATTCAATGGGTGCATCCTGATGGTTGATACTGAATCGGATCAATATTCAATATTATATTATGAATAACAATATCTGATCTATTAAATCGATTCATCGTCGAGAATTGAATAGTATAACATAGGAAGATCTTTTATCCATACCGAATCAAAAATGGGATTCCTGATCTAATCAAGAATCCCATTGAATTTCTCATCTTTTTTTTTTTTCATTCTTTAGTTTCTAAAATCTATCATCTTCTTTATAAGAAGCATCCGACGAGGTATCATCTGACCTGTGTTCTGTTGCCGGCCTTCCATTGGTAACAGACCTAAACAGTAGGAGTGAAATGTAAAAGGGAAGGAGTTAAGCTCGAAGCGAAGTTTTCGTAATGATCTAATCCTCCTGGAAGGCAGAGAAATGTGATAAAGGTATGGGTATGGGATGGGTCTCGATATAAAAAAAAAGATCTAATATTCCGACAAATTCTTTCTTTATTGATTTTTCTCCTTCTTCGATGAAACCCTAAAATAAAAATATATATTATATAAAGATAAATAAAAAAAAATGATTTATTCCCCCTGTGGAAAAGAAACAAAAGGGGCGGATCATTGTTTGATCCTTTACTTTATATTAAAAGCAAGGACCCTCTTTTTCCTTGGATTGGGACTGAAAGCTAAATTCAGCATGCAATTTGAATAAGAATAAGATAGATAGATTGTTTTTAATTACTTTACTAATTGAGATTGCACAAAATCGTATCTCGAAAACAAAAGGGAGTAGGTTTAATAGTACTCTGCTGCCCGAGTAACTATGTTACTAAGTTAGTTAATTGTGTATCGTAGAATAAACGAGTACAATTTGTATATGTACTCCCTGGAAACGTATGGGTACTCTGTACCCTATTCCATTTCATGGATCAGAAGCAATTGAAAAAGTCAAACCAGTGGGTCTCTCTTGGAATCCCCAGTATGGCGATACCTACGACTACGTATGCCTCTCCCCCAGCAATCGGTACTAGTTCAAATAATTGAAATTCCCGTCTTTGTCCGATGAGAAATTCGAAACGAAAAACTAAATAAAATAAAATTAAGGATCCCCGCAGGAAATTCAATCCTGTCCCGGGCCCCCTCCTCACAGAAAATGGGAAGATGAATTGATGGATTCATCGGATCCGAGGTCGGGACTGACGGGGCTCGAACCCGCAGCTTCCGCCTTGACAGGGCGGTGCTCTGACCGATTGAACTACAATCCCAGGGTGAGGTATACAGCATGCATATATGTATTCTTATGCTTTCATTCGTTTCGTTTCTATTTACGAGAAATATTATCGTGTTGTAAAAGAAACACGACTGATATACTGATATCCACATGGATACGGACTAGAGTAAGAATGACACAGATTACTGGTAATCCTACTAATATATTGATAATCTATTTTTCAATGGAAAAAGCACTCTTTTTTTCTTTACTACCTTTGCAACAAATTGGGAATCTAGATCTTTAGACAGATCAGAAGATGTGAGAAATTGGAAAGAAACCAAGGGGTATTGTAGAAAAAATGGACCCTTTATCCCTATATATTTTATTCCCATATATCTTTAGAATACTTTTAGAATATATGGGGCATTCTAAAT